TTCTAGGCTCCTCTTACTTATCGTATGTTTAGTATCTAGTCAAATTTGATTCTATTAGAATAGAAAAACCCATTTTTGAAGATTTCGATTTGACACAAGAATAGGGATCTAGTCACACTTATCAAATTGGGATTGAAAAAAGCAAAGAGGGGGTAAAGCCAAATAGCCTTCTTCACAATATACATATTAGAGATGCGATAAAAGGAATTCCAGGCATATCTTATATGGGGGAAAGGGATGTAAACAATTCAATTTCATACTTTTTTTGATCATACCTAACCCAATGGTCAGAAAGAATTTCCTTCTTTTTTACGAATTTGATGTTGATAAATCCACGGATCTAGAAATTCATCTCAGACAATTGAACCTTCTCAAACTGTTTCTTTTTAAGAACCAAAAAGATTTGTGCCAAAACAATAAATGCAAAGAAGAACAAAAGGCCCTGAACACGTAATGGGTCTTGAAGTACTATTTCCACATCCCCCTGACCAAACCCCCCCACATTAGGATTACTTGTTAATGGTTGATCGAGTTTAATGGATTCACCCTCTGAAACAAGAAGTTCTGGTCCTGGAGGGATAATATCAACCACTTGGCGCCCGTCCGATAGATCTGTTATGGTTATTTCGTATCCCCCTTTTTCTTTTCGTATGATTTTGCTTACTATACCCGCTGCCGTAGCATTATAAACTGTATTGTTACTTTTGCTACCGTCAGGATAAATCTGACCCCTTCCCCTGTTTCCGCCTACATATATCGGATATTTTAAGAAATGAATATTCTTATTAGTAGCAGGGTCTGGGGAAAGAATCGGAAAGGTAATTTCACTATATTTCTGACCAGGAACGGGGCCTATAACAAGAATATTTTTTTTAGTAGGGCGATAACTCTGAAAAGACAGATTGCCTATCTTTTCTTTCATCTCAGGCGAAATACGATCGGGTGGGGCTAATTCAAAGCCCTCCGGTAAAATAAGAACAGCCCCTACATTCAAGGCGCCTTTCTTACCATTAGCAAGAACTTGTTTCAGTTGCATATCATAAGGAATTCGAACAACTGCTTCAAATACAGTATCCGGAAGTACCGCTTGTGGAACCTCAATATCCACGGGCTTATTAGCTAAATGGCAATTAGCACATACAATACGCCCAGTTGCTTCTCGTGGATTTTCATAACCCTGCTGTGCAAAAATGGGATATGCGTTTGAAATGGATGCGCCGGTTATTATATATATCATGAACGATACGGAAATAGATCGAGTAATCTTTTCCTTTATCCAAGAAAGGGTATTTTTAGTTTGCATGGTCCAATCATTGATCCCGAAAATTGCTACAATAAAATTTTTTAGGTCGCTAGTCTAGCCCCTTATCCACGATTTTGCTATTTACTGTATACTAAAAATACTAAAAATTTTTTATCCAAAGATAGCAGCAATTCCCCCCCCCCTCGATGGGTAGAAGGAGTAATGTAAGTTCGACTTTGCATGCTTATATACAAAGTAAGAAACTTTATATTAGAATTGGATCAATGCATTTTTTTCAGTCAGTCATTGAATGATAAATAACTACAAGTGACGGAGATACACGATTTAAATAACGAAAGATCCAATATTTCAAAATTGTATCTAGAATGACAGGAAGGGCGGAAACAAGACCAGATATAATTTGATCATTATGAGCAAACCCAAAATCCTTGTAGATATAATCAATCATTAGTTCCCAACCGTGGGGTGAATGAAATCCGATACAGAAATCAGTTAATAAAAGAATCAAAAAAGCTTTTATTGTGTCACTTAAATTAGATAGGAATTCTTGAACCCAAGAGTTAATAATAACGAGTTCCTCATTACTTAAAATGGAATAACTACTTAGAATAAAGAAATAAATTATATTTGTCGAGAAGTGCAAAATCATATGGATACAATCTTCATTGTGCATATTGATCAATTGGATCGTTTCTTTGTGGATTCCTATATGAAGTTTTTGTAGATGTGTTTCCGGGTATTTTTTGTATTCTTTTATCATTTCGTCCAAAAAGAAGAGTTCCTCTAATTCTATGAATTGTCCTAGAATACTCTTTTCTTGAATGTCATTCAAGAAAGTTTCGGATTGCCCAGTATTCCACCAATTTGTAACCCAGGATTTCAGACTTTTATTAAATGAGAGTGAAATCCACCAAGGCAAAAATATTATAGATGCAAGATATAGAAGGGGAATGAATGCTTTCTTTTTTTTTTTTGACATTTTTTTGTATCTGTGAATGGTTAATGAACCCACCTCTTTCATTGACTCTAGGCGATCTGATCTTTCTATCAAGAAGGAGTTCCATTATAAAATAGATAGCGAATTGATTCTCTGTTTTTTTCTTTTTTATTAAGTGCTTAGCCCTTGAATCTAAAATACAGAAGTCAAAAATATGATAAGAATCCACTTCGAATTCGCGTGAAAAATATATAGAATATTATTTCCAGAGATTTCAATTGATCCAATTCGAAGCAATTGTCCTCTTTCGATAAATGCTCGAAAGAACTGCCTCGAGTAATGAATATTATTCTATGCGGATTTCGAGACGAAAGAATCCTCATAAAAATAGCAAATATGTCAAAAAAATTTCGCGGACTATCCATACTATAACTATAGTTAGTCCTGAAAAAATTCAGGAAATTTTATGAAGAATATTATGATGATCAAAAAAAGACAGAAACAAAAGGGTATCGTGACATTCTAAGAAAGAGGTTGAATTGTTTGGTTCTTAAAGAGCACAAAAGAAAGGATAAAAGAAAGGATAAAAGAAAGGGTGATTGACAAAAGAAAGTAGAAAAAATTGACAAGATATAATCCGTCTGTCTCTAACGTATTAATTCCAATTATTGAAAATAAAAAAAAAGAGAAAGTCTTTATTCCGAAAGACTTTTATTTTGATAAATGAGATCAATCTATTATTTCGATTTGTTACTTCGTTTTGTTGCTGAATTGAGTTGTGTGGCTTTAATTGACAGACGCAATTTTTTTTTGTTCAAAAAAAAATTGTTTCGTTTTGTTTTAGGTTATGACTCTTACGTATACGCCTGCTTTGGCTCGAAGAATGAATGGGGATTCTGAAGAAAGTTCAGTTAGGTTATGCTCTAGAAAAAGAAAATAGGGTTCTTGACTTGAGTTTTTTCCTCCTGCCGCATTTCCGTTATTCTTCATTTCTCAAAAGACTTCAATCGGTACGCGCAAGAAATAGGCCAATTCAGCAGCTTTTTGCTCAATTTCTCGCGGAGTCAAATTTTCATCAGTACGAATCAAAGGAAGGGCACCCTGACCTCTGATGTCCATATAAAGGACACGACGAACATAAATACCCTCTTTAACTTCTATTCTGATAGATTGAATATCCTTGATAAGGAATCGTAGAAAGATGCGACGGTTTTTTCCAGGGAACCCCCAACGAAAAATACACACTATTCCTTCTTTTTTATCGAATCGATCATAACCACTACCTACATTCCACACAATTGTGCACCATAAATAGAAACTAATAAAGAGACCTGCAATCCCATAGAAAGACATCACGATTCCTTGCGGAAAAAAAACTATTTGCTGAGATGGAAATAAAGATATCAAATTTCTACCAAGATAGCTAGAAGTTCCAACCAATAAAAATCCTAATGAACCAAAAAAAAGGATAAAAGCCCAGCAGAAATTGCTTGTTTTTCTAGACCCCGCTATAAATTCTATCCATATAGATTCTGATGGCCAACTCATACAGACTAGATCCAGTTGCATTTTATTGGAATTGAGAGAATAAGCATGTACTGTACTTTATTTTGTATTTTGATTTTGTTTCCGAAGTAATTCTAATCAGCTAGCACTATTTGTGAACCTTTAGGAGTAATTCATCGAATTGCTTAGATCTAAAATCATCCCCTTTCCTTTATAGGACCTCCTATAAAGATCTACATACCTATTTATAGATACATGGACTTGAATTTCATCCATCTGCTCCCATCCCGGTCCATAATTACAATTCATTTACCCATATATCGTGTTTACCCATACGCATGCATAAGAGCTTTTTTTTATTTCTATTTGGAGAAACCACTTGTTATACAATATTCTACTAAATGGATATCCATGATATCTAAGTCTTGAAAAAATAGATCAGATTTTGTCTTGGCCCCATCGCATCTAAAAAATTTTAGTTCTTTGAACATAAAAAGATAAAGAAGCCATTGCAATTGCCGGAAATACTAGGCCCACTAAAGGCACAAAAATGGAGGGTAAGCTGTTGAGAGTTGTCATAGAATGGGTACCTCAATTTAATATTTGTACCTGTTATTGTTACTTATAAACATATATTAATTAATTAGTTTATTACTTACTACTATAACTAATTACTAAGTAATAAACTAATTAATTAATATGTAATAAGCGAGTATATATATCTAATAAAATTAGTACAAGGACTGTAGAACTAAATAAATGAACTTCACGATCGAAATATATCTGTATGATAATCCACTTTTATAAATTAAGGCTCTACTTGATTGAATTCGGAGTTCAAACGAAAAAATGGTGGAACTGAAGTAACTCACTCAGAACACCCTTTAAAAGCTTGCGTGGTACGATTTGATCGAATAAGCCCTTATCAAATAAATATTCAGCTTCCTGCGAACCCTCGGGTACTGTTTTATTCAATGTTTGTTCAATTACTCTTTTACCCGCAAATGCAATATAGGCATCGGGTTCGGCAATAATTACATCCCCCAACATACCAAAACTAGCGGTTACTCCACCAGTAGTAGGGGATGTAAGAATAGATACATAGAATAACTTTTTATTTGATTGAAAATCATATAAAGTGGAAGATATTTTAGCCATTTGCATCAAGCTTAAACTTCCTTCTTGCATGCGTGCTCCTCCGGAAGCACACACTAGAATAAGAGGTAAAAATTGATTTCTAGCATATTCGATCAAACGTGTGATTTTTTCACCTACTACAGATCCCATACTACC